GCTATCGTAGCTTAACAAAAGCATGACACTGAAGACGTCAAGATAGGTTTGAGCAGAACCTCGAAAGCACAAAGGCTTGGTCCTGACTTTTTTATCAATTTTAGCCAAACTTACACATGCAAGTATCCGCACCCCTGTGAGAATGCCCCCCCCCCCATTTCCCCGCTAGGAAAGAAGGAGCCGGTATCAGGCACGCTTTCCTCCAGCCCATGACACCTTGCTTAGCCACACCCTCAAGGGAACCCAGCAGTGATAAACATTAAGCCATGAGTGAAAACTTGACTTAGTTATAGCTAAGAGGGCCGGTAAAACTCGTGCCAGCTACCGCGGTTATACGAGAGACCCGAATTGATAGACACCGGCGTAAAGAGTGGTTAGGGGTAAAATAAATACTAGAGTTAAACATATACAGAGCTGTTATACGCTCCCGAATACAGGAAGAACATTTACGAAAGTGACTCTACAACACTTGAACCCACGAAAGCTAAGATACAAACTGGGATTAGGTACCCCATTATGCTTTGCCGTAAACATTGATAGCATATCACACCCGCTATCCGCCTGGGAACTACGAGCATTAGCTTAAAACCCAAAGGACTTGGCGGTGCTTTAGACCCACCTAGAGGAGCCTGTTCTATAACCGATGACCCCCGTTCAACCTCACCTTTTCTTGTTTTATTCCGCCTATATACCGCCGTCGTCAGCTTACCCTGCAGAGGGAACACACAGTAAGCACAATTGGTAATACCCAAAACGTCAGGTCGAGGTGTAGCGTATGAAAAGGGAAGAAATGGGCTACATTCCCTGTTACAGTGAATACGGATGATATTGCTGAAACGTATATCTAGAAGGAGGATTTAGCAGTAAGTAGGAAGCAGAGCGTTCTACTGAAACCGGCCCTGAAGCGCGCACACACCGCCCGTCACTCTCCCCGAGCGAAAGTACTCAACTCTACCTAAAAAATCGCAACAGTAAAGGGGAGGCAAGTCGTAACATGGTAAGTGTACCGGAAGGTGCACTTGAGCAAATTGCGAGGTTTGGCGTAATAGTAACGCGCCTCATTTACGCTGAGGAGTTATTCGTGCAAAGCGGATCGCCTTGAGACCTAATCTAACCAATCAAGGATTAGTGTAACACAGTAACACAATCTAGCAATCAATGCTAGGGAGTTATCCGTGCAAACCGGATACCCTTGATGAGCTGACTCGCTAGCCCTACACATATCAAATACAACAACTCATACTAAATAACCCCAAACACACTATCTTTATAACAAACAAATCATTTTTCCCCCTCAGTATAGGCGATAGAAAAGGAAATACGGAGCAATAGAAAAAGTACCGCAGGGGAATGCTGAAATAGAAATGAAACAAACCAGTGAAGCCATAAAAAGCAGAGTTTCTAGCTCGTACCTTTTGCATCATGATTTAGCCAGTGAAACCCAAGCAAAGCGTTCTTTAGTTTGACAACCCGAAACCAAGTGAGCTACTCCAAGACAGCCTAACCATAAAGGGCAAACCCGTCTCTGTGGCAAAAGAGTGGGAAGAGCTTCGAGTAGAGGTGACAGACCTACCGAACTTGGTTATAGCTGGTTGCCTGGGAACTGGATAGAAGTTCAGCCTCCCGGCTTCTCCTTTCACTCTTACCAAACAGATACACCAAAAGAAACCGAGAGAGTTAGTCAAAGGAGGTACAGCTCCTTTGAAACAAGATACAACTTTACCAGGAGGATAAAGATCATAATAGACAAAAGGCAAGGCGATTCCGGTGGGCCTAAAAGCAGCCATCCTAACAGAAAGCGTTAAAGCTCAGACATACTGCCCTCCCCTAAAGTTTGGATTACCAAATCTTATTCCCCTAACCCTACCAGGCCATTCTATGCAAACATAGAAGTGACCATGCTAGAATGAGTAATAAGAGAGGCTCGCCTCTCTCCTTGCACACGTGTAAATCGGAACCGGACACTCCACCGAACCTTAACGGCCCCAAAATTAGAGGGTACTGAGTAGTAAATATAAAAAACAAGAAAAACACCCAGCCGAAAAACCGTTAACCCTACACAGGTGTGCTCCTCAGGAAAGACTAAAAGAAAAAGAAGGAACTCGGCAAACACAATGGCCTCGCCTGTTTACCAAAAACATCGCCTCTTGAAAACCACATATAAGAGGTCCCGCCTGCCCTGTGACTAATTGTTTAACGGCCGCGGTATCCTGACCGTGCGAAGGTAGCGCAATCACTTGTCTTTTAAATGAAGACCTGTATGAATGGCATAACGAGGGCTTGACTGTCTCCTTTTTCAAGTCAATGAAATTGATCTCCCCGTGCAGAAGCGGGGATGTAACCATAAGACGAGAAGACCCTATGGAGCTTTAGACACTAAGGCAGCTCACACCACCTACTCCTATAACAATAGGCCGTAAACCTGAGCGAACCCTGCCCCACTGTCTTTGGTTGGGGCGACCATGGGGAAATAAAAAACCCCCACACGGAATGGGAGTACACGCTCCCGGAACCAAGAGCCACAGCTCTAATTAACAGAACTTCTGACCACCAAGATCCGGCATTGCCGATCAATGAACCGAGTTACCCTAGGGATAACAGCGCAATCTCCTTTTAGAGTCCATATCGACAAGGGGGTTTACGACCTCGATGTTGGATCAGGACATCCTAATGGTGCAGCCGCTATAAGGGTTCGTTTGTTCAACGATTAAAGTCCTACGTGATCTGAGTTCAGACCGGAGTAATCCAGGTCGGTTTCTATCTATGATGCGACCTTTTCTAGTACGAAAGGACCGAGAAGGAGGGGCCCCTGCCTAAGCAAGCCTCCCCCTTACCTAACGAAGTCAACTAAAATAGGCAAGAGGGCGTGCCCCCTCTTGCCTAAGATAATGGCGTGTTAAGGTGGCAGAGCCCGGAAACTGCAAAAGACCTAAGCCCTTTCCACAGAGGTTCAAATCCTCTTCTTAACTATGATTTCAACACTTATTACCCACATTATCAACCCTTTAGCCTACATCGTCCCCGTTCTACTAGCCGTCGCTTTCCTCACCCTAGTTGAACGAAAAGTCTTAGGCTATATACAACTACGAAAAGGCCCGAATATTGTTGGACCCTATGGTTTACTCCAACCAATTGCTGACGGTGTAAAACTCTTTACCAAAGAACCCGTCCGACCTTCCACTGCATCCCCAATTTTGTTTCTCTTAGCTCCTATACTAGCTCTAACACTGGCCCTTACCCTCTGAGCCCCTCTCCCTATACCTTACCCTATTATTGACCTAAACCTTGGCATCCTATTTATCCTCGCACTTTCCAGCCTAGCAGTCTACTCAATTCTAGGCTCAGGATGAGCCTCAAATTCAAAATATGCCCTTATTGGGGCCTTACGGGCCGTTGCCCAAACTATTTCATATGAAGTCAGCTTAGGTCTTATCCTTCTAAATATTATTATCTTTACAGGAGGATTCACACTACAAACCTTTAACGTTGCCCAAGAAGCCGTCTGAATACTCTTACCGGCCTGACCACTAGCTGCAATATGGTATATTTCCACCTTAGCAGAAACTAACCGAGCACCCTTTGATTTAACTGAGGGTGAGTCAGAACTAGTTTCAGGCTTTAATGTAGAATATGCCGGAGGACCCTTTGCCCTCTTCTTCCTAGCAGAGTACGCAAACATTTTACTAATAAACACACTCTCAGCTACCCTATTCATAGGAGCCGCCCATATCCCTACTATCCCAGAACTCACAGCTATGAACCTTATAACTAAAGCAGCGCTCCTCTCAGTCCTCTTCTTATGAGTCCGAGCCTCTTACCCACGATTTCGTTACGACCAATTAATGCATCTTATCTGAAAAAACTTTCTACCACTAACATTGGCACTAGTTATTTTACACTTAGCACTTCCCATCGCATTTGTTGGTCTTCCTCCCCAAGTTTAATGACGGAACTGTGCCTGAAGCAAAGGGTCACTTTGATAGAGTGAATTATGTGGGTTAGAATCCCTCCAGCTCCTTAGAAAGAAGGGATTCGAACCCTATCTTAAGAGATCAAAACTCTTAGTGCTTCCATTACACCACTTCCTAGTAAGGTCAGCTAATTAAAGCTCTTGGGCCCATACCCCAAATATGTAGGTTAAAATCCTACCTTTGCTAATGAACCCATACATCTCAGCCACACTCCTCTTCGGCCTAGGCCTAGGAACCACTATTACATTTGCAAGCTCCCATTGACTTTTAGCCTGAATAGGTCTTGAGATAAATACCTTAGCTATTATTCCACTAATAGCCCAACAACACCACCCCCGCGCAGTTGAAGCAAGTACTAAATATTTTCTTACTCAAGCAACAGGAGCAGCCACACTACTTTTCGCTAGTACTTCTAATGCATGGCTCACAGGACAATGAGACATTCAACAAATAACACACCCTCTTCCAACTACACTGATTATCCTCGCCCTATCCCTCAAGGTTGGCCTTGCCCCCCTGCACTCTTGACTACCTGAAGTTCTTCAAGGCCTTGATCTAACCACCGGCCTTATCATATCCACCTGACAAAAGCTTGCCCCTTTCATCCTCCTAATTCAAATTCAACCCGCAGATCCTAGCCTCCTTATTGTCTTAGGCCTAACCTCTACTCTTGTAGGAGGCTGAGGTGGACTTAACCAAACCCAGCTTCGTAAAATCCTAGCCTACTCCTCAATTGCCCACCTCGGTTGAATAATCCTTATTCTCCAATTCTCGCCTTCTTTAACACTCCTTACCCTCCTTACATATCTCGTAATGACATTCTCGATATTCCTCGTATTTAAACTCAACAAATCAACTAGCATCAATATGCTAGCCACCTCTTGAGCCAAGGCCCCTGTACTCACATCCCTTACACCCCTTATTCTCCTCTCATTAGGAGGACTTCCCCCACTAACCGGATTTATGCCAAAATGATTAATCCTTCAAGAACTTACTAAACAGGACCTCGCACCTACCGCCACACTAGCGGCACTAACCGCCCTCCTAAGCCTATACTTCTACTTACGACTTACATATGCAATAACCCTTACCATATCTCCCAATAACTTAACTGGCACTACACCTTGACGCCTCCAGTCACTGCAGCCCACACTACCCCTTGCTATCTCAACAATAACCACCCTCTCCCTGCTACCCCTAACCCCTGCAGTAGTAGCCCTACTAACTCTTTAGAGGCTTAGGATAGTATTAAGACCAAGGACCTTCAAAGCCCTAAGCGGAAGTGAAAATCTTCCAGCCCCTGATAAGACTTGCGGGGTACTAGCCCACATCTCCTGCATGCAAAACAGGTACTTTAATTAAGATAAAGCCTTTCTAGATAGGCAGGCCTCGATCCCGCAAACTCTTAGTTAACAGCTAAGCGCTCAAACCAGCGAGCATCCATCTACTTTCCCCCGCCTAGCCGAAAAAGCTAATAGGCGGGGGAAAGCCCCGGCAGGCGTTAACCTGCTTCTTCAGATTTGCAATCTAATATGTAACACACCTCAGAGCTTGGTAAGAAGAGGATTTGAACCTCTGTCTATGGGTCTACAATCCACCGCTTGGTACTCAGCCATCCTACCTGTGGCCATCACACGTTGACTCTTTTCGACCAATCATAAAGACATTGGCACCTTATATCTAGTGTTCGGTGCCTGAGCTGGAATAGTAGGAACTGCCTTAAGCCTCCTAATTCGTGCAGAGTTAAGCCAGCCAGGAGCTCTCTTAGGCGATGACCAGATTTACAATGTAATCGTTACTGCCCACGCGTTCGTGATGATTTTCTTTATAGTAATGCCAATCATGATCGGTGGGTTCGGAAACTGACTTATCCCGTTGATAATTGGCGCTCCTGATATAGCATTCCCTCGAATAAACAACATAAGCTTCTGGCTTCTCCCTCCTTCTTTCTTACTACTCCTTGCCTCATCTGGTGTAGAGGCAGGTGCTGGTACAGGATGAACAGTCTATCCACCCTTGGCAGGAAATTTAGCTCACGCAGGTGCTTCTGTTGACTTGACTATTTTCTCTCTCCACTTAGCAGGTATTTCATCAATTTTAGGAGCAATTAATTTCATTACAACTATTATTAATATGAAACCCCCAGCTATTTCTCAATACCAAACACCCCTATTTGTCTGAGCCGTACTTATCACTGCTGTATTGCTCCTTCTTTCCCTTCCAGTTCTTGCTGCCGGTATTACAATACTATTAACAGACCGAAATCTCAACACCACTTTCTTCGATCCGGCAGGAGGAGGGGACCCTATCCTTTATCAACACTTATTTTGATTCTTTGGCCACCCTGAAGTATACATCCTTATTCTCCCTGGGTTTGGAATGATCTCTCATATTGTCGCCTACTATTCAGGCAAAAAAGAACCTTTCGGGTACATAGGAATGGTGTGAGCCATGATGGCCATTGGTCTTTTAGGCTTCATTGTATGAGCCCATCACATGTTCACAGTAGGAATGGATGTAGATACACGAGCCTATTTTACATCAGCTACTATGATTATCGCAATCCCAACAGGTGTTAAAGTTTTCAGCTGACTTGCAACTCTCCATGGAGGATCTATCAAGTGAGAAACACCTCTTTTATGAGCTCTAGGCTTTATTTTCCTGTTCACAGTAGGAGGCTTAACAGGTATTGTGCTGGCCAACTCGTCCCTAGACATTGTTTTACACGACACCTACTACGTAGTTGCCCACTTCCACTACGTACTCTCCATAGGTGCTGTCTTTGCTATTGTCGCTGCTTTCGTTCATTGGTTTCCACTGTTTTCAGGCTACACCCTCCACAGTACTTGAACAAAAACTCACTTTGGTGTCATATTTGTTGGAGTCAACTTAACCTTCTTCCCTCAACACTTCCTAGGACTAGCTGGTATACCTCGACGATACTCAGACTACCCAGATGCCTACACCCTTTGAAATACAGTTTCTTCTATTGGATCCTTAATCTCACTTGTAGCCGTCGTTATATTCCTCTTCATTATCTGGGAGGCATTTGCTGCTAAACGAGAAGTAATAGCTGTAGAACTAACTGCAACCAACGTTGAATGACTGCACGGCTGCCCTCCGCCTTATCACACATTTGAAGAGCCTGCATTTGTTCAAGTTCGGTCAAACTAACGAGAAAGGAAGGAATCGAACCCCCGTTTATTGGTTTCAAGCCAATTACATAACCACTCTGTCACTTTCTTATAAAACACTGGTAAAACTAGTCTATCACATTGCCTTGTCAAGGCAAAATTGCGGGTTAAAATCCCGCGTGTTTTGTAAACCTAATGGCACATCCCTCTCAACTAGGATTCCAAGACGCAGCTTCTCCTGTTATGGAAGAGCTACTACACTTCCACGATCATGCTTTGATAATTGTATTCCTTATTAGTACTTTAGTTCTTTACATTATTGTAGCTATAGTTTCAACCAAGTTGACCAATAAATATATCTTAGACTCACAAGAAATTGAAATTATTTGAACAATTCTCCCAGCAATTATCCTCATCTTAATTGCACTCCCCTCTCTTCGTATTCTTTACCTAATAGACGAAATCAATGACCCCCATCTCACCATTAAAGCAATAGGTCATCAATGATACTGAAGCTATGAATACACTGATTATGAAGAACTTGGCTTCGACTCGTATATGATTCCTACACAAGATTTAACCCCAGGACAATTTCGTCTCTTGGAAGCAGACCATCGTATGGTAGTTCCACTTGACTCCCCTGTTCGAGTATTAGTTTCTGCTGAAGATGTACTCCACTCATGAGCAGTACCCGCTCTTGGGGTTAAAATAGACGCCGTTCCTGGGCGACTTAACCAAACAGCGTTTGTTACATCCCGACCAGGTGTATTCTATGGTCAATGCTCCGAAATCTGTGGTGCAAACCACAGCTTCATACCAATTGTAGTAGAAGTAGTTCCTTTAGAGCACTTTGAGGACTGATCTACCATGATGCTTCAAGATTCCTCGCTGAGAAGCTAACAAGGAGCAGCGTTAGCCTTTTAAGCTAAAGACTGGTGACTACCGACCACCCTCAGCGACATGCCCCAGCTCCTTCCAACGCCCTGGTTTCCCACTCTACTCTTCGCTTGAGTAGTCTTCCTCACCCTCTTCCCTAAAAAAGTTATAGCACACACCTTCCCTCATGAACCAGCATCCCTAAAGCCACAGAAATTAGAAAAAACATCTTGAAACTGACCCTGAACTTAAGCTTTTTTGACCAATTTATAAGCACCACATACCTAGGTATTCCACTCATCGCGCTCGCACTCACATTTCCTTCACTTCTATACCCTACAGTATCAACCCGATGACTTAATAATCGGCTCGTAACCCTGCAAGGCACATTTATTAATCGTTTTATTCACCAACTTCTTTTACCACTAAATGTCCAAGGTCATAAGTGAGCTGTAATCCTTACATCCTTGATAATCTTTTTAATTTCCCTAAATATGCTCGGACTCCTCCCATACACCTTTACACCTACAGCCCAGCTATCACTTAACCTTGGTTTTGCTATCCCTCTTTGAATGGCAACAGTAATTATTGGGATACGCTACCAACCAAACCACGCACTAGGACACCTTCTTCCAGAAGGTACACCCAACCTGCTTATCCCTATCCTAATTATTATCGAAACAATTAGCTTATTTATTCGACCCTTGGCTCTAGGCGTCCGATTAGCAGCAAACCTAACAGCTGGCCATCTATTAATTCAACTAATTTCCACAGCCGCCTTCGTCCTTATGCCCATGATACCAACAGTAGCACTAATTACAACAACAGTCCTAGTCCTACTTACATTGCTAGAAATTGCCGTAGCTATAATTCAAGCCTACGTCTTTGTTCTCCTCCTAACTCTTTACCTCCAAGAAAATATCTAATGGCACATCAAGCACACGCATACCACATAGTAGACCCCAGCCCTTGACCTTTAACAGGCGCAGTTGCTGCTCTCCTAATGACATCAGGCCTTGCAATCTGATTCCATTTTCACTCCACCACGCTAATAATTCTAGGAACTATTCTTCTCCTTCTAACAATGTACCAGTGATGACGAGATATCGTACGAGAAGGCACATTCCAAGGACATCACACACCCCCCGTACAAAAAGGCCTACGTTACGGGATGATTCTTTTTATTACCTCAGAAGTCTTTTTTTTCCTAGGCTTCTTCTGAGCTTTTTATCACTCAAGTCTTGCCCCAACTCCCGAACTAGGTGGCTGCTGACCCCCAACTGGTATTACCCCTCTTGATCCCTTTGAAGTACCCCTTCTCAATACAGCTGTCCTTCTTGCCTCCGGTGTCACAGTAACATGAGCCCACCATAGCATTATGGAAGGTGAACGAAAACAAGCCATCCAATCACTTACCTTAACCATCCTCCTTGGCTTCTATTTTACTTTCCTTCAAGCTATAGAATACTACGAAGCTCCTTTCACAATTGCGGACGGAGTATATGGCTCTACCTTTTTCGTAGCGACGGGATTCCATGGATTGCATGTTATTATTGGGTCTACATTTCTAGCTGTCTGCCTACTGCGTCAAGTACAATACCACTTCACCTCTGAGCATCATTTCGGATTCGAAGCAGCCGCTTGATATTGACACTTCGTAGATGTTGTATGACTATTCTTATATATTTCCATTTACTGATGAGGCTCCTAATCTTTCTAGTATTAAAAACAAGTATTTGTGACTTCCACTCACCCGGTCTTGGTTAAATTCCAAGGAAAGTTAATGAACTTAGTCTCAACAGTTATCTTTATTGCCACCGCTTTATCCCTTGCTTTGGCTGTTCTATCTTTTTGACTTCCTCAAATAAACCCAGACCACGAAAAGCTATCACCTTACGAATGCGGCTTTGACCCACTAGGAACAGCTCGACTACCTTTTTCCCTACGATTTTTTCTCGTTGCAATCCTTTTCCTCCTTTTTGATTTAGAAATCGCCCTACTCCTCCCATTACCCTGAGGTGATCAATTAACATCCCCTATACTTACATTCTTGTGAGCTTCAACCGTTTTAGCCCTTCTCACTATTGGACTCATCTACGAATGAGTTCAAGGAGGTTTAGACTGAGCTGAGTAGATAATTAGTCTAAAAAAAACGTTTGATTTCGGCTCAAAAACTTATGGTTAAACTCCATAATTATCTTATGACCCCGGTGCACTTTGCTTTTTCATCAGCCTTTCTATTAGGCCTCACGGGCCTAGCATTCCATCGAACCCATCTTCTTTCCGCCCTCCTATGCTTAGAAGGGATAATACTTTCTCTCTTCATCGCATTCTCCCTTTGAACACTACGGCTAGACTCCACAAGCCTATCTGCTGCACCCATACTCCTATTAGCATTTTCAGCTTGCGAAGCCAGCGCAGGTCTTGCATTATTAGTTGCAACGGCCCGAACCCACGGAACCGACCGCCTTCAAAGCCTCAACCTTCTACAGTGTTAAAAATCCTCATCCCTACTCTCATACTAATTCCAACAACATGATTATCTTCTCCTAAATGGTTATGACCCACAACTTTAGCCCACAGCATACTCATTGCATTAACCAGCCTTATTTGACTAAAAACCACAATAGACACCGGCTGATCCCTCATTAACCCATATATGGGAACCGATCCTCTCTCCACCCCTCTTTTAGTCCTGACCTGCTGACTACTTCCTCTTATAATTCTAGCAAGCCAAAACCACACAACCTTAGAACCACTTAACCGCCAACGAATATACATTACACTTCTTACATCCCTCCAAATTTTTCTTATTTTGGCTTTTGGTGCCACAGAAGTAATCATATTCTATGTAATATTTGAAGCAACTTTAATCCCCACTCTGATAATTATTACACGATGAGGTAATCAGACAGAACGTCTTAATGCAGGTGTCTATTTTTTATTTTATACTCTTGTAGGTTCACTACCACTTCTCGTCGCCCTCTTACTCCTCCAAAACTACACGGGCACACTCTCCATGCTAACACTTCAATACTCTTACCCCCTTCAACTTACCTCCAACGCCAGCAAATTATGATGAGCAGGTTGTCTTGTCGCATTCTTAGTAAAAATACCTTTATATGGTGTCCACCTTTGACTGCCCAAAGCACACGTTGAAGCCCCCGTAGCTGGATCTATGGTTCTTGCAGCTGTACTTCTTAAGCTCGGAGGTTACGGCATGATACGAATAATGGTTATACTAGACCCAATAACCAAAGAACTATGCTACCCCTTCATTGTCTTTGCCCTATGAGGTGTTGTAATAACAGGCTCAATTTGCCTACGGCAAACCGACCTGAAGTCTCTAATTGCTTACTCTTCAGTTAGTCACATGGGCTTAGTTGTTGGTGGGATCTTAATCCAAACGCCCTGAGGATTTGCAGGCGCACTTATTCTTATAATTGCACACGGACTTACATCTTCCGCCTTATTCTGTCTAGCCAATACTAACTACGAACGTACACATAGTCGAACCATACTCTTAGCCCGAGGATTACAAGTAATCCTCCCACTAATAGCAACGTGATGATTTATTGCCAGCCTGGCCAACCTGGCTCTACCACCACTGCCAAATTTAATAGGAGAACTAATGATTATCACATCACTTTTTAACTGATCCTGATGAACCCTGGCACTAACCGGAGCAGGAACACTCATTACCGCGAGCTACTCCCTTTATATATTCCTCATAACCCAGCGAGGCCCACTTCCCCAACACATCATTGCCCTAGACCCCTCCCACTCCCGAGAACACTTACTAATCACCCTTCACCTTCTTCCTCTTATCCTATTAATTCTTAAACCTGAGTTAATTTGAGGATGAACGGGCTGTAGATATAGTTTAAAGAAAAAATATTAGATTGTGGTTCTAAAGATAGAAGTTAAAACCCTCTTATCCACCGAGAAAGGCTCGCAGGCAAATGGTAAACTGCTAACTTCCAATACCCCAGTTGAACTCTGGGGCTTTACTCGACCCACCCCGCTCCTAAAGGATAATAGTTCATCCGTTGGTCTTAGGAACCAAAAACTCTTGGTGCAACTCCAAGTAGTAGCTATGTACCCGACCCCTCTCATCATAACAACAAGCTTAGTACTTATTTTTGTTTTACTAACATACCCTGTATTTACCACCCTCCATCCCAACCCCCGAAAACATGACTGAGCCATCTCCCATGTTAAAACAGCAGTTAAACTAGCCTTCTTTGTAAGCCTTTTACCCCTCTTTCTATTCCTCAATGAAGGGGCAGAAACAATTATTACCTCATGAAACTGAATAAACACCCAAACCTTTGATATCAATATTAGCCTTAAATTTGATCACTACTCCATCATCTTCACCCCTATTGCCCTATACGTAACCTGGTCCATCCTAGAGTTTGCATCTTGATACATACACTCTGACCCCTACATAAATCGCTTTTTCAAATATCTACTTATTTTCCTAATCGCAATGATTGTTCTAGTCACAGCTAACAATCTCTTCCAACTTTTCATTGGCTGAGAAGGCGTTGGGATTATGTCCTTTCTACTAATTGGCTGATGGTATGGCCGAGCAGACGCAAACACCGCTGCCCTCCAAGCAGTCATTTACAACCGAGTTGGTGATATCGGCTTAATCTTTACCATAGCATGAATAGCAACTAACCTTAATTCTTGAGAAATCCAACAGATCTTTGTAACCTCTAAAGACCTTGACCTCACTTTTCCACTCCTTGGCTTAATTGTAGCCGCTACTGGTAAGTCTGCCCAATTTGGCCTCCATCCATGGCTCCCGTCCGCCATGGAGGGTCCTACGCCAGTATCTGCCCTACTCCACTCGAGCACTATGGTTGTCGCAGGAATCTTCCTTCTGGTACGTATAAGCCCCCTCCTAGAAAACAACCCAACCGCCTTAACCATTTGCCTTTGCCTTGGTGCACTAACCACCCTATTCACAGCCACCTGTGCTCTAACTCAAAATGACATCAAAAAAATCGTTGCATTCTCTACATCCAGCCAGCTAGGCCTAATGATAGTTACGATTGGACTCAACCAACCCCAACTCGCTTTCCTCCATATTTGTACCCACGCCTTTTTTAAAGCCATGCTCTTCCTCTGCTCGGGCTCAATCATTCACAGTCTCAACGACGAGCAAGACATCCGCAAAATAGGAGGTATACATCACCTCACTCCATTCACATCTACCTGCCTAACTATTGGCAGTCTCGCCCTCACAGGTACCCCATTTTTGGCCGGCTTCTTCTCCAAAGACGCGATCATCGAAGCACTAAACACATCATACCTTAACGCCTGGGCCCTCATCCTCACACTCCTCGCCACCTCTTTCACAGCAATCTACAGCTTACGCGTAGTTTTCTTCGTTTCCATGGGCAACCCCCGATTTAACCCTCTTTCACCCATCAACGAGAACAACCCTGCAGTCCTCAACCCCATTAAGCGACTAGCATGAGGTAGCATCATCGCAGGCCTTGTAATCACCTCAAACATCACCCCTTTAAAAACACCAATTATATCTATACCCGTTTCACTCAAACTAGCCGCTTTAGCGGTTACAATTACAGGCCTCCTCCTCGCTTTAGAGCTTGCCTCACTAACAAGCAAACAATTTAAATCAACCCCCCTCTTATCACCCCACCACTTCTCAAACATGTTAGGCTTTTTCCCAGTAGTTATCCATCGCTTCACACCTAAACTAAACCTTCTTTTAGGTCAAACAGTTGCTAGCCAGATAATTGACCAAACCTGATTAGAAAAAACGGGCCCTAAAGCCACAGCCACACTCAATATTCCCCTTATCACAACCACAAGTAATGCCCAACAAGGTATTATCAAAACATATCTTGCCCTTTTCCTTCTAACCCTTTCGCTCGCTACAATCTTACTCATTTACTAAACAGCTCGTAACGTACCTCGACTTAACCCACGAGTCAACTCTAGCACCACAAACAAGGTTAAAAGTAGAACTCCTGCACTAATAACCAACATTCCTCCCCCCTCTGAATACATTATCGCAACACCCCCAATGTCTCCTCGAAATATGGAAAGTCCCGCATACTCATCCGCTGGTACCCAAGAGAATTCATACCACCCCCCTCAAAATAAACTGGAAAGCAGCACAACACCTAAAATATATACAACCATATACACCGCAACAGACCGGCTCCCTCAACTTTCAGGATAAGGCTCAGCAGCCAAAGCGGCTGAGTATGCAAAAACAACTAACATTCCTCCTAAGTAAATTAAAAAAAGGACTAAAGATAGAAAGGGCCCCCCGTGCCCTACTAAAACCCCACACCCTATCCCCGCTACAACCACCAACCCTAATGCAGCAAAATACGGGGAAGGGTTAGAAGCAACTGCTACTAGACCCAACACTAAACCTAATAAAAACAAAGACATAATATAGCTCATAGTTTCTGCCAGGATTCTAACCAGGACTAATGACTTGAAAAACCACCGTTGTTATTCAACTACAAAAACCTATACCTAATGGCAAGCTTACGAAAAACACACCCTCTCCTAAAAATCGCGAACGATGCTTTAGTAGACCTCCCTGCTCCATCTAACATTTCAGTCTGGTGGAACTTTGGCTCTCTCCTAGGTTTGTGCTTAATTACCCAAATCCTTACGGGACTCTTCCTGGCTATGCACTATACCTCAGATATCGCTACAGCCTTCTCATCAGTCGCACACATTTGTCGAGACGTAAACTACGGTTGATTGATTCGTAACATACATGCTAATGGCGCATCATTCTTTTTCATCTGTATCTATGCCCACATCGGTCGTGGATTGTACTATGGTTCTTACTTATACAAGGAAACATGAAACATCGGTGTTATTTTACTCCTGCTTGTCATAATAACCGCATTCGTCGGCTACGTCCTTCCTTGAGGACAAATATCCTTCTGAGGGGCCACTGTTATCACCAACTTACTCTCTGCAATCCCTTATGTTGGTAATACCCTAGTCCAATGGATTTGAGGTGGTTTTTCAGTCGACAATGCTACTCTCACACGTTTCTTTGCTTTTCATTTCCTCTTCCCCTTTGTAATCGCAGCCGCGACACTCCTCCACCTCCTATTTCTTCACGAGACCGGCTCTAACAACCCATTAGGGTTAAATTCAGACGCGGATAAAATCTCATTCCACCCGTATTTTTCCTACAAAGACCTACTAGGCTTTGCAGCACTCCTAATTGCACTCACAGCCTTAGCATTATTTACACCTAATCTACTAGGGGACCCTGACAACTTCACTCCTGCAAACCCGTTGGTAACCCCTCCCCACATTAAACCAGAATGGTACTTCCTATTTGCATATGCTATTCTTCGATCTATTCCCAACAAATTAGGAGGTGTCCTTGCGCTCCTCGCTTCAATCCTTGTTCTTATACTAGTTCCAATCCTTCATACATCCAAACAACGAGCCCTCACATTTCGACCAGCTACCCAATTCCTATTTTGAGTCCTTATCGCGGATGTAATAATTCTTACCTGAATTGGAGGGATGCCCGTAGAACACCCTTTTATTATTATCGGGCAAGTCGCGTCTATCCTTTATTTTTCACTGTTCCTAATCCTAATGCCACTTGCAGGATGAGCGGAAAATAAAATCCTACAATGGTATTGTACTAGTAGTTCAGACTCAGAACGCCGGTCTTGTAAACCGGATGTCGGAGGTTAAAGTCCTCCCTAATACTCAAAGAGAAGAGACTTCAACTCCTGCCTCTAGTACCCAAAACTAGTATTCTTTGACTAAACTACTCTTTGATTTTGCTCAACACATGCATATTTTTACAGATATTACATATTTGTAGTAATTAAACCATGAGTATGTAATATCAACATACCCAGTAGTAAATACTTCAATATATTTCTAATACAACAAATGAAGGTAAGACATAAACCATAATCTGAATAACTCAGTACTTATTAATTATTCATAGGACAAGCGAAACTTAAGATCTAACACTTAGACTCATAAGTCCATCCATACCTTTACTCAGTATCCCGTCAAAACCCAACAACCAGAAGCAGTAAGAACCTACCAACTTATGATTTCTTAATGCATCCTACTATTGAAGGTGAGAGACAAATACTGTGGGGGTTTCACTTAGTGCACTATTCCTGGCATTTGGTTCTTACTTCAGGGCCATGAATTGATTTCATCCTCATTCTTTCTTGACGCTTGCATAAGTTAATGTTGTTAATCATACGACTCGTTACCCAACTAGCCGGGCATTCTTTCCAGAGTGTAAGGGGTTTTTCCTTTTCTCTTCTTCCTTTCCTCTGGCATTTCACAGTGCATACGACAATAACAATCAAGGCAGAACATTTAGTCCTTGCAGAAACCGACTAAAACTTGTAATCTTCAAAGATATTAACAGAAGACTTGCATAAGATTATATCACGAGCATAATACACCTATTACTACTTGGAGAGTATCTAAGATGCCCCTGGTTTCCTCGCGTAAAACCCCCCCCAACCCCCCCCACTCCTAAAGTTACTATTACTTTTTAACCCCCTTAAAGACTGGGCTAACCCTAAGAAACGTCTCACATTTCTCAAAAAGACTTTTGCCTCCTCCCATATTTGTAGTATTGCAAACTCACTTTCTCTCAGCAAATTATGAGACCCTTAGATGAAAACCGATGCAATTTAATTCTTATAAGAACTATCCAGCCTTGAGGACTTTCCATGTTTGTCCGAAAAAGCTATTTACCTACATACTACAATGCCTTCTCA